CTGTAGGGCTGGCTTCTATTGGACCGGGAGTTGGACAAGGGACTGCTGCGGGCCAAGCCGTAGAAGGTATCGCGAGACAACCAGAAGCAGAGGGTAAAATACGAGGTACTTTATTGCTTAGTCTGGCTTTTATGGAAGCTTTAACAATTTATGGGCTGGTCGTGGCATTAGCGCTTTTATTTGCAAATCCTTTTGTTTAATCCTCGAAATAAAAGGGAAAGTCTTATTTTTATCTTTCTTATTTTATTATCTTAGATTTGCCACTTTATTTTTCAAATTATATCAAGATTTCAATCCTACAATAACTTTAACTTATTCGTTGTTCGTTGAGATAATACCCCGTGGGAAGGACTAATTTGAGGATCAGGAATTAGCGGATCCACTCACTTTTTTCCTTCCCGTTCTCGGTCCAATGGAACCCCCTTTTTTAGTACCCCTTGCAACGAACGAGATATTTCGTAATTGATATGATACCCGGCCTGGGACCTAATTATAATTTTATTTAGTATTTTTTTGGGGGGTTCAATTGAAATTAAATAGATTGAGAAATATGAAATGAAAAATAAAGAAAATCAACAAAAGGTAAAGTAATAAAAAAAGAACTCTGTTCAATTTAGTCTAGTCCTGTTCAATTTAGTCTAGTCCTATCTATAAGAGGAGATCATATGAAAAATGTAACCGATTCTTTCGTTTCCTTGGGTCATTGGCCATCCGCCGGGAGTTTCGGATTTAATACCGATATTTTAGCAACAAATCCAATAAATCTAAGTGTAGTCCTTGGTGTATTGATTTTTTTTGGAAAGGGAGTGTGTGCGAGTTGTTTATTTCAAGAATAAGCTGGATCTAACCAGCTGCACTTTTTTTCTTTATAACTAGGAAAGAAAGGTGCACGATCCCGCGAATTACTTCTGAATCAATTCAGAAATCATATGTACGAACCATAGCATTTCGTGATTCGTTGGTAAATACACTTTGATTCTCTATCAACCAATAATATGGGGGCCTAAACATGGTTAAAGCTAAATTGGTTGAAGTCTGGGCGCAACGTTGGTGTTCTTTCTACCACTATCTATGTTAGTATGGCGAGAGTTTCAAAACGAATCCTTACATTTTATCCGATATAGAACACTCATATCGATAAAATGATTTGAACCTTTTACTGTTACTGGAAAAACGGGAATCCCCTACTTTTTTTATCCAATGCGGAATCGACAACCTATGTATAAAGTAAGCGGAATTTTTTGGATTTGAATAAAAAAAGAAACAACTTTGCCGATAATTACAGATTTTTTGTCTGGTCGGAAGAGTCCTCCGAATATGAATATTCTGGTCTTGGATCAACGATCCGTTTCAATATTTTGAAATCTGAACAGAAAAGAGAGGATAAGCTCATTATATAAATATTATATAAATAAAAAAGTGATATGGGAATGCCCCATAAGTAATAAGTAAGTGAGCGTGAGAGCCAAATGAATCGAAAGATTCCTGTTTGGTTCGGGAAGAGGTCATGGAATTGTTAAAATTAATTGTAATGGGAAGATAATCTACTTTCATTAAGTGATTTATTAGATAATCGAAAACAGAGAATCTTGAGTACTATTCGAAATTCAGAAGAGCTACGCGGAGCGTCCATTGAAAGGCTGGAAAAGGCCAAGACCCGCTTACAAAAAGTGAAAATAGAAGCGGATGAGTTTCGAGTGAATGGGTATTCCGAGATAGAACGAGAAAAATTGAATTTGATTAATTCAACTTATCAAAATTTGGAACGATTAGAAAATTACAAAAACGAAACCATTCAGTTTGAACAACAAAGAGCGATTAATCAAGTCAGACAACGCGTTTTTCAACAAGCCTTACAAGGAGCTCTAGGAACTCTGAATAGTTGTTTGAACAACGAGTTACATTTACGTACCATCGGTGCTAATATTCGTATGTTTGGGGCGATGAAAGAAATAACTGATTAGTCCTTCTACTGTAGGCATTATTTATTGATTTTTCCTTTGTTTCTGAAAAAGAATTAAGCAAGACTCATGGCAACCCTTAGAGCCGACGAAATTAGTAATATTATCCGTGAACGTATTGAGCAATATAATAGAGAAGTCAAGATTGTGAATACTGGCACGGTACTTCAAGTAGGTGATGGCATTGCTCGTATTCATGGTCTTGATGAAGTAATGGCAGGTGAATTAGTCGAATTTGAAGAGGGTACAATAGGCATTGCTCTTAATTTGGAATCCAATAATGTTGGTGTTGTGTTAATGGGTGACGGTTTGATGATACAAGAGGGAAGTTCTGTAAAAGCAACAGGAAGAATTGCTCAGATACCAGTGAGCGAGGCTTATTTGGGTCGTGTTATAAATGCTCTTGCTAAACCTATTGATGGTAGGGGCGAAATTTCAGCTTCGGAATCTCGGTTAATTGAATCGCCCGCCCCGGGTATTATTTCGAGACGTTCCGTATATGAGCCTATGCAAACCGGACTTATTGCTATTGATTCGAT